CTACACATGCGAAAAATGATAATAAATCCCGTCGTTAATAATTACTAAAATGAATACAGATAATTATTGATCATTACTAAGAGGTGAATTTTATGAAAAAGAACTTAGAGAACATTTGTTGAAAAGGAACAAAACAGAGGGAAAAGTATATGCGTTAAGTCAACATATATTTATGTCTGCTCACAAAGTACGAAGGGCGATTGATCAGATTCGTGGACGTTCCTATGAGGAAACACTTATGCTACTCGAACTAATGCCTTATCGAGCATGTTATCCCATTTTAAAATTGGTTTATTCTGCAGCAGCAAATGCTCGTCACAATCTGGGTTTCAGTGAAGAAAATTTAGTTATTAGTAAAGCTGAAGTCAATGAGAGTCATATTTTGAAAAGATTAAAACCTCGAGCTAGAGGACGGAGTTATGCAATAAAAAGACCTACTTGCCATATAAGGATTGTATTGAAAGATACAACTTTCTATAAAATAAACAGATCCGAGCTTCTATTATGCTTAAAAAAAGCCGAATGGGTCAAAAAAAAAAAAAATAAGAATAAGTACAAATATAAAACATGTCATGATATGTATAATAGTGGAGGATTATGGGACAAAAAATAAATCCACTTGGTTTCAGACTTGGTACAACTCAAGATCATCATGCTATTTGGTTTTCACAACCAAAAAATTATTCCGAGGGTCTACAAGAAGATCAAAAAATAAGAGATTGTATCAAGAATTACATCCAAAAAAATATGAAAATATCCTCTGGGGTCGAGGGAGTTGCATGCATACAGATTCAAAAACGAATTGATCTGATTCAAGTCACAATCTATATGGGATTCCCAAAGCTATTAATAGAAGGAAGAAACCGAAGAATCGAAAAATTGCAGCTGAATATACAAAAAGAACTAAATTGTGTGAGCCGAAAACTCAACATTGCTATTACAAGAATTCCAAACCCTTATGGAAACCCTAATATTCTTGCCGAATTTATAGCCGGACAATTAAAAAATCGAGTCTCATTTCGCAAAGCAATGAAAAAGGCTATTGAATTAACCGAACAAGCGGATACAAAAGGAATTCAAGTACAAATTGCAGGGCGCATTGACGGAAAAGAAATCGCACGTGTTGAATGGATCAGAGAGGGTAGGGTTCCTCTACAAACCATTCGAGCTAAAATTGATTATTGTTCTTATCCAGTCCGAACTATTTATGGGGTATTAGGCATCAAAGTTTGGATATTTAGAGAAGAAGAATAAGAAAATTTACTCCATTAAAAAAAAATAGAATAAAAAACAACAAACTCTTATCTTTCATTCTTTTTCCCTTAAATCAAAAAAATGAAATGAGCAATTCTATAATTCTATAGGGTTAAATAAAAGGTTGATTGATAATTTTATAAAACTTAATTGCTATGCTTAGTGTGCGACTCGTTGGTTTTTTTTTAGAGGATAGGATTAAAAAAAAAAGAAATGGATCGAAGCCTACTATCAACTAATAGCTATAAAACGAATAACCAACTCATCGATTCACATTATCTGGATACAAAAAAACCAGTCAAGATATGATACATTCATTGGACATATTATTGTAGTAGCAACTGAAATCTTTTTTGCATAAACAACAGAAAAACCAATCTGATTATTGGTATAAAAGTATACAGATAAATGGAAGGGTGAAAGAAAGAAAAAGAATATCAATGATATATGATTCCAATATATGTAAGGTTTATGTTATGAGCCATCTCATAAAAAAAAAAGACAATGTAATAAAGCATCAATACAGATTGATCTAATTCTAGATGAATCTGTTCATAGAAAAAAAAATCAAGAGTCTCGAGTCAATAAAGACTAAGAAAATTGACTCAAGAAAAAATTTCATGGGGGGCTTCATTGTAGAATTTAAACCTAACCATTAATTGAGAAGCGATGGGAACGACGGAACCTATGAATACAGAAGATTCTATTGACAAACGAATTCTAATAATTCATTGGAGGGGATGGCGGAACAAACCAGGGACTGATTCATTTAGTCTGAAAATTCATGAGCTAACCCTAGACCTGAAATAGATATTGAAAGAGTAAATATTCGCCCGCGAAGTTTTTGTTAGGTTACTCAATCTTATTCGATATACAATATGATAAAAGGCAAAACAAAAAAAAAATAAGGATTCGTTAGAAAAAAAAACGACATTATATTATCTTAGCTATAAATAGAAATAATTATCTATAAATAAAATGCAGGTTTAAGTATATTCAAACAAGATATGGAAATTCCTAATAGATTAGATTAAATTTCAAAAAATCCATAACATAATATGATTAAGTATATTTATTTTGATAAAATTTGAATCGTTTCATTCGCGAGGAGCCGGATGAGAAGAAACTCTCATGTCCGGTTCTGGAGTAGAGATGGAATTAAGAAAGAACCATCAACTATAACCCAAAAAGAACCCGATTTCGTAAACAACATAGAGGAAGAATGAAGGGGATATCGTATCGAGGCAACCATATTTGTTTCGGAAAATATGCTCTTCAGGCACTTGAACCAGCTTGGATCACATCGAGACAAATCGAAGCGGGTCGGCGAGCAATGACACGAAATGTACGGCGTGGTGGAAAAATATGGGTACGTATATTTCCCGACAAACCCGTTACGGTAAGACCTACGGAAACACGTATGGGCTCGGGTAAGGGATCTCCCGAATATTGGGTAGCCGTTGTTAAACCAGGTAGAATACTTTATGAAATGGGCGGAGTAGCAGAAAATATAGCCAGAAGGGCTATCTTAATCGCGGCGTCTAAAATGCCTATACGAACTCAATTCATTATTTCGGGATAGGAACGTGTAACAAAAGGCAAGAAGTCTTGGGGATAAAAAACAATTGCAGGTTTCTTTTTTTTTTTTTTGGCAAGAAGTCTTGGGGATAAAAAACAATTGCAGGTTTCTTTTTTTTTTTTTTTACTTCGCCCTTTGCATTAAAGCATTAAAAGAAAAGATTCAAAAATGATATGATTCAACCTCAAACCCATTTGAATGTAGCGGATAACAGCGGGGCTCGAGAATTAATGTGTATTCGAATCATAGGAGCTAGTAATCGCCGATATGTTCATATCGGTGATATTATTGTTGCTGTGATCAAGGAAGCATTACCAAACACACCTCTCGAAAGATCCGAAGTGATCAGAGCTGTAATTGTACGTACTTGTAAAGAACTTAAGCGTGATAACGGGATGATAATACGATATGATGACAATGCTGCGGTTGTCATTGATCAAGAAGGAAATCCAAAGGGAACTCGAGTTTTTGGGGCGATTGCCCGAGAATTGAGACAGTTAAATTTCACTAAAATAGTTTCATTAGCCCCTGAGGTATTATAAAATAATACGTAATATAATTATGTTAGTTATATTATACATAGGAATTTGAATGAAATAGATTAATTAATGGATTGTATCTCACGCATATACCTTCGATATTCTATCTCACGCATATACCTTCGATATTCTAATATCGAATCTAAAAAAAAATAGCATGTTGATTATATCAAAAATGGTAGGAAAAAAGAATTTTAGTTTATCATGGGTAGGGACACTATTGCTGACATAATAACGTCTATACGAAATGCTGACATGAATAGAAAAGGGACGGTTCAAATAGCATCAACTAACATCACTGAAAACATTGTTAAAATACTTTTACGAGAAGGTTTTATTGAAAATGTCAGGAAACATCAGGAAAACAACAAATATTTTTTGGTTTTAACCCTACGACATAGAAGGAATAGGAAAGGAACATATAGAACTATTTTAAATTTAAAACAGATCAGTAAACCAGGTCTACGAATCTATTCTAACTATCAACGAATTCCTAGAATTTTAGGCGGGATGGGGATTGTAATTCTTTCTACTTCTCGAGGTATAATAACAGACCGAGAGGCTCGACTAGAGGGGATCGGTGGAGAAATTTTATGTTATATATGGTAATCTTTCTGATAGTCGAATTGGATCCGGAATTTTCATTTCTTATAAAAAAAAAGGGGGGGGCGCGTTAGTTGATACCCCTCCTCCTACATTAGTTGATACTTCTAAGAGTTTTGCCTAAAATACAAGAACAAAACATTTATTCATGAAGGTTTAATTAATGAATCACTTCCCGATGGTATGTTCGGAGTTCGTTTACATAATGAAGATCTAATTCCGGGTTCTATTTTATTTAAAGAATACGACAGAGTAGTATATGTATACTACTGGGATAAAGTCAAAATGGAAATAAGTCGTTATACTTCAACCAGAAAACGTCGAATTTATAGACTCCGTAACAAGGATTCGAAAGATTAGGTGGTTTTTTCTACTTCCACATTACCTTCTGGGGATAGAATTCTAGGTTCAAGATTTCAAGAAACTTATTTTCTTCCAATAAGTATATTCGGAATTAAGTTAAGGAACAACAATTATGAAAATCAGGGCCTCCGTTCGTAAAATTTGTGAAAAATGTCGACTGATCCGTAGGAGGGGACGAATTATAGTAATTTGTTCCAACCCGAGACATAAACAAAGACAAGGATAATCTTTTTAAAAAGGACTCTCTAACGTAATGGACCCAATGAAAAAAAAGGATCCGCTTTGACATGAAATGGATATATCCATATATCTTGGATTTCTATTTATGAGATGATAAAGTATGGCAAAATCTATAGCAAGACCCGGTTCACGTAGAAATGTGCGTATTGCTTCACGTAAGAATACACGTAGAATACCAAAGGGAGTGATTCATGTTCAAGCGAGTTTCAACAATACCATTGTGACTGTTACAGATGTACGGGGTCGGGTAATTTCTTGGTCCTCCGCCGGTACTTGTGGATTCAAAGGTACAAGAAGGGGTACACCATTTGCCGCTCAAACTGCAGCAGCAAATGCTATTCGGACAGTAGTAGATCAGGGTATGCAACGAGCAGAAGTCATGATAAAAGGTCCTGGTCTCGGAAGAGATGCAGCATTACGGG